GTAAATCCATGAGCGAGATTCAATTATGCCTTCCTATTCCTAGTCTTAATAATCATCTGAACCCTGAATTGTCTTATGATTATGACTCATCAATCAGATGATTGTTTTTGAAATAACGGTCAAGGAGAAGGTGATTCCTTCTCTCGCTACCAGTTGTTCTCCAGATCTATCTCCCCGTTCCATCAACTAATCTTATTCTTAGATCTTATTCGTGATATTGATAAAAGATCAATAAATATCTCTATGGATTCTCCTAATTTAATTTTGAGTATACTAAACTACTACAGTATCATATATATAAGTATCATATATATATATATATATAAATTTTTTTCCTTTATTTGATTCTTTTTTGTTTGTTATTGTCTTCTTTAGTTATATTTCCTTCGTATAAATCTAAAATTCCAGAGTATACCCTTTTTCACGGGTAGAACAAAAAAGCAATTTTGAATATTTCCATCTTTACTTTACCCTTATTCGGCATAAAACAAAAAGGGGGAAATTCTTTATATTTTATTTTTTGTCCTTGCCCCTAAATCTCAATTAAATAAAATAGGAAATGGAGACTGGAAATTAAAGTCCCTTTTTCTCATTCGTTCTCTATTGCATTGTCGGAAGAAAAATAAAATATCTGATGCATCAATATGGGGAAATATTTGGTACATGAAGCCATGATCCGATATCCATATTCTCTGTGGAGGAAAGGAATAGCGATTTATTCCTATGGAGCATCTAGGAACAAGAAGATTCAATCGGAAATATCGACAAATTCTTGCGTGGTCCAAGGAAATAAAAAAAAAAAGGTCTGCTTCCACAATTTAATCTCTATCGAATATTTTTTAATATCAGAATAGCCGATATAGTCATGATTCAATGAGTCAGGTCCACTTACTTTTTATTTTCTTGATTTCTAATTTTTCCGATAGATTTTATTGGAACAGTGGAGAAGTAGGAATACTTTGGTTTGTTGATTCATAATCAGAATTTATTATCTAGAATATCTATGTCCTTTGTTGATTCATAATCAGAATTTATTATCTAGAATATCTATGTCCCAGGACTCAAAATAGGAATAATGATAATGAAAAAGGAGGAGAAGTATAGCCTGTAGTGACAGAGCAGTCCTCCTAATAAGTGCGATTACTTATCATCATAATGAACAAATGTTCAACTTTATACCTATAATTCATTCTATAGTTCATTAGAATGATAACTCATTACATTATGCGGGCGGTTGCCTTTTTTTTTTATTACAAAAAAAATAGAAAAAAATATCTCTATTCTCCGCCGAAAAATGAAGACTAAGACTTAAGATTGGAGCTTCGTGGAAAAAGCCCTTTATCGGATTTGAACCGATGACTTACGCCTTACCATGGCGTTACTCTACCGCTGAGTTAAAAGGGCCAATTTTCCTCAATTCATGAAGAAGCCACTATGAGTCTACTGCATATACCTAAATATATACTATATTTACATATATAAATATAAATATTTACATATTTAAATGTATAGGCTCATTCAGAAGAATAAATTTTATTTATCTAGGAGATTCTATGGGAATAAAATGATTATTTATATTTTTATATTTTTTGTATATATATTTGATATATAGCAATGGCAATCCAATGAATTCTTTCAATTCAGGGCCGATCCCTATTGCTTTGCTTTTATTGACCCATCAGGACGAGATTCACTTGATTGATACATGTACTAATCTGACATAGATCCAAGATATTTCATTGAATCCCTTCCCAGATTTATGAGTTCGACATCATCCCTTTTGAATCAATAAAAAAAAAATGTCTATTGTTTCTGAATTTCCTGGATTAGTGTTAGTGTGAGATAGAGATAGGCATATCCCATCTTATCTTAACGATGAGTGAATCAATGGGTTCAAATTGAAGAAATAAATGAGGGTTGACCTTTGACCTTTTTTTGTCTGTCGGACAAATCACTCCCTGAAGGGACCCTATACTTCGTTATATATATCATATCATGGTTCATGAATGAAAAATCAAAAAATTCTATAGGATCCTGGAAGCAGGAAAGCTTTTTCGGATCTAGTACATTATATTGACAATTCCAAAAAACTGCCCATACTATGAGCATAGTATGAGGACGGTCGGGCAAGTATGCCCCCATCGTCTAGTGGTTCAGGACATCTCTCTTTCAAGGAGGCAGCGGGGATTCGACTTCCCCTGGGGGTAGGGTACTACGATACGAAAGGAAGTTGATCATGGATTATCAATAAGCCTAGAATTTATTCTTCCTGGGTCGATGCCCGAGCGGTTAATGGGGACGGACTGTAAATTCGTTGGCGATATGTCTACGCTGGTTCAAATCCAGCTCGGCCCACTAATTCGCCGATCCATGAGGATGATATAACCAAATTTGTCCTCCAGAAATGCCCGATATGATATAATATATAAGAAATAAGAATAAAGGGTCGATTTTTCTGCAATATCCCCTTTATTTATATTTATTCCTCACACGTTCTGATCTTTCTAACGATCTAGATTCCAAATGAAAAATTTGTTGCAAGTATAAAGGAAAGGGTTAAAGAAAAAAAAGAGTCCTTTTTTCCATTGAAGAATTTATTATAAATTATCATTATTATCAATTATCAATAGATTGGCAATAACCACAGGATTACTAGTAATCCGTGTCAATCTCACTATAATCCATATCCATCATTCAGTATAGTATATAACTCATGTTTCTGTTACAACACGACGATTTTCATTTTAAATATAAACAATTCGAATGAAATCATAAGAATATGTATGCTGGACACCTCACCCTGGGATTGTAGTTCAATCGGTCAGAGCACCGCCCTGTCAAGGCGGAAGCTGCGGGTTCGAGCCCCGTCAGTCCCGACCTCGGATCCGATGAATCCATCAATTCCTCCCTCTATTTTATTTTATGTGAGGAGGGGGAACAAGGAGCGGGATCAAATTACCATCGAGCGCGGGCGCGGGATCCTTAATTTCTTTCGTTTCGAATTTATCATAGGACAAAGACGGGAATTTAAATTACTTCAACTAGGATCGATTGATGGGGGAGAGACATATGTATTCGGAGGTATCACCATACTCAGGATTCCAAGAGAGACCCACAGGTTTGGCTTTTCGATTGCTCCTGATTAATGAAATGGAATAGAGTACCTGTTTCCGAGGAGTACATATACAAATTGTATTCGTTTATTCTACGATACACAATTAAGATAGTTACTCCGACAGCGACAGAGTACTTTTCAGATTAAACCTACCCCCTTTTCTAGCTACGATTTTGTATAACCTCAATTAGTAATTAAAAACAATCTATCTATCTCATTTAAATTAGATGCTTTGGATGTATGTGTCCCAGTCCCAATCCAAGGAAATGGGATCCTTACAAACTTACTAATAACTTACTAATATAATATAAATCTTAACTCGTTCCTTTTCCATTTAACTTCTACTGTTTAGGTCTGTGACCAATGGAACACCGGTCTGATGATACCTCATCAGATGATTGTTATAAGGAAGATGATAGATTATAGAAAATAAAGAGTGGAAAAAAGATGAGAAATTCAATGGATTCTTGATTAGATCAGGAATCCAATTTTGGATTCGATATGGATAAATGATCTTCTTATGTTATACTATTCAATTCTCGACGACGAATCGATTTAATGGATAACATATTGTTATTCATAATATTGACCCGACTCAGTATCATCAGGATGCAATCCATCCCATTGAATTTACAGGAGAAATACTTTTTCTATGGGATTAGATCCCGAGTTATTGCGAACCAAAAAAACCGATGAGATTATGGAAGTCAATATTCTCGCATTTATTGCTACTGCGTTGTTCATTCTAGTTCCTACTGCTTTTTTACTTATCATCTACGTAAAAACAGTCAGTCAAAATGATTAATTTGAATCAAACTTTACTTATTAGCTCTTATCAATGATTGAAGAAATGAAAGGGATTCCAATTCCAAGTCTTAAATGAAATGAGCGGACTGGAATCCGCAGTATAATAGATAGCGTGGTAGAAAGTTTCATATAGTTCTTTCTACCACGCTATCTATTATTTTATTGTATAAAGTTCTATTGTACAAAGATATGGGCTTGTATAAAGATATGGGCTTCTTGATATAGACCAATCCACAATACAATATGTAATGTATCTACATCCACAATACAATATGTAATGTATCTACATAAAAGAAGTAATAGGGCCGTTAACAGAGGATCCAAAGAGTTCTATATTCACTTCTTCAAATTTTTAAAAGGAGTAGTAAAACCCACCAAATTTTCATGCTTGAACCATGACATGAGGTTAGTCAATAAAGCATAAATAAGATTCCTAGGAGTATAAAAAAACGGTAAGTGGGCATGAATCACCCAACACAAGATCTTATTATGTTAGTACTTCTTTTGACAACCACTATGTCTATGTCGCCTCCAGCGGAAAGTACGTATCCACGTAATAGCAGAAGAACTTCCTTTTTGAACAGCCAAGAGGGAAACAAATAAAAAAAAATAGGGGTTGGTTCCTACTCATTGGAATATCCATAATTCTGGGAAGAGCGAATTCGTCGAAATAAAATATAAATATTTAGTAATAGGAAGAATTCGGTTGGAAAAATGTCCTATCATGTGTATTCCTTATACTTATAATTATAAAATAAATGAGTTTCGAAATACGAACAACATCGGAATCAAATCATTGAAATATTTGTTTGATCGAAAGGTTATTGTTCATATATGACTGGATTCTAGTAGAATTTTTGAAATGGAGATATTTTTATTTTAAAACGCTTCGCAGAACGATTTATTAAACAATTGATACAATTCGATTACTAAATTTCATTAGTAGTATCTCTAGAGTCCACTTCTTCCCCATACTACGAGTGAAAGGGAAAATGTAAAGACTACCATTAAAGCAGCCCAAGCGAGACTTACTATATCCATGTGAATTATGTCCCCTATCTCTATGAATATGAAGGAA